GGAGTATATAGACGAAGAAGGAAAAAAAAAAAAAAATGAAAATAGTCTAAACGAGGAAGAAAGGCGGATGGAGATATCGGAGGGATGGGATAATATCATATGTGGGCACATAATAAGGGGATTCGCGTTAATAACTCAATCTATTCTTAGAAAGAATATTGTATTGCCTTCATTGATAATAGCAAAAAATATTGGACGTATATTATTATTTCAATCTCCTGAATGGTTTGAGGATATACAGGAATGGGAGCGCGAAATGCATGTTAAATGTACCCATAATGGTATCCAAGTATCGGAAACAGAATTTCCAATAAATGGGTGGACAGAGGGTATTCAGATAAAAATCTTATTTCCTTTCTACCTGAAACCTTGGCACATACGACCCTCTGATAGAAATCTAATCGAAGAGGAAAACCAAAAAGATGAGTTTTGTTTTTTAACAGTTTGGGGACGGGAAACTAACCTTCCTTTTGGTTCTCCCAGAATTAGAAAAGGAGATTCTTTTTTTGACCCCATTTTTAAGGAACTACAACCAAAAATAGAAAAATTAAAAAGGGCGTATTTAGATTTCAATTTATATTTATTAGGAAAAACCAAATTAGTTTTAAAAGAAACAATAAAATTCATTATTGACATTATTGAAAGGTTAGTATTTATAACAAGAATACTAAAACAAAAAGTACTCTCAAAATTCAACCAAATTTTTAGATTAAAAAAAGTATCAGACTCGAATGAAATTAAAAACGAAAAAGATTCTAGAAGCAGCAATCAAATAATTCATGAATCAGTTAGTCTATTTCAATCTCAAAATTGGAAAAATTATGCACTAATAAAAAGGGAGGATCTAACAGGTAGAACAAGGACAATTAAAAATAAAATAGAAAGAATTACAAAAGAAAAAAAAAAAATAACCTCATCCGGCGTATATATTAATCCTACCGAAAAAGGGTATAATGCTAAAAGATTCGAATGGACAACAAATATTTGGCAAATATTAAAAAGAAGAACTGTCCGATTAATCTCTCAATTAGATTGTTTTATAAAAATTTTCCTTGAAAAAGTATACATAGATATTTTATTAGCTATTATTAATATTACCAGACTCAATATACAATTTCTTTTTGAATCGATAAAAAAAATGCCGGATAAGCCCATTAATGAAACAAAAGAAGAAAGGCTTAATAGAGAAAATAAAAATATAATTAACTTTATTTCAACTAATATTCTTAGAAATAGGAAAAATTTACATAGTTTTGGGGACTTATCCTATTTGTCACAAGCATATGTATTTTTTAAATTATCACAAACCCAAGTTAGTAACAAATTAAGATCTGTTTTTCAATATAATGGAATGTCTTTTTTTATTAAGGATGAAATAAAAGATTCCTTTGAAACACAAGGAATACTTGATTCTAAATTAAGTCATAAGAAACGCCCGGATAATAAATGGAAAAACTGGATAAGGGGACATTATCAATACAATTTGTCTAGTCTTAAAAGGTTTAGAAGGTGGAAAAAGATGAGAAATTTCATTAATCTACGTTATAGAAAAAAAAAAAAAAAAACCAAGCGGGATTCATATGAAAAAGTTCAGTCCATAAAGGGGGGTAATTCTAGGAATTCTAAAGTAGATTACTTAGTGAATCAAACAGTGAATCAAACAGACAATTTTCAAAAAAGCTCTAAATATGATCTGTTATCATATAAATCTATTAATTTGAATTATGAAAATAAGAGGGACTCGCCTATTTCTAAATCAAGCTCGCAAGTCCAATTAAAAAAGAACGAAGATATTTCTTATAAATCCAACACTCATAAAGAGAATTTTTCTGATATATATATATGGAGAAGTTTCCCTATTCCTATTAAGAATTATGAAAATATTAATTATAGACAAAAAGATCGCGATAGAAAATATTTGGATTTTTCTTTTCCAAATCCAAATTGGGATCTTAGACAACAACTTATTATTGAGTCCTACATCAGAATGGATATCACGAGTAATGAAAATACTCATATTGATACTAACAATTATCAATATCCAATTTTTGAAAAAATTGATAAAAAAAAGCTTGTTTATCTTAAAATTCCGCAAAAGCTCCAAACCAATTTACCAAAACCCCGAAAAGGTTTTTTTGATTGGATGGGAATGAATGAAGAAATACTAAAACGTCCCATCTCACACCTGGGACTTTTTTCCTTCCCAGAATTTGTCCTACGCTATAGTCTATATAAACTAAAACCGTGGGTTATACCAAGTAAAATCCTTCTTTTAAATTTGAATCTAAATGAAAATGATCTTAGTGAAAAGAAAAACATCGAAGGAAACCAAAAACAAAAAGGGGAATCCGTTTCAAATAAAGAAATAAAGAATCAAAATCGAAATCAAAAAGATCAAAAAGAAAAAGAATCGGTCGAAAGCAAAAGAGATCAAAAAGAAAAAGAATCGGTCGAAAGCAAAAGAGATCAAAAAGAAAAAGAATCGGTCGAAAGCAAAAGAGATCTTAGATCAAATGTACAAAAACAAGGGAATGCTGAATCTGTTCCTTCAACAAACCACGAAAAAGATATTGAAGACCCTTCCCCCCAAAAAATGAAAAAGAGAAAGAAAAGTAAGCTAGAAAAAGAAATGGATTTACTCATAAATCGTTTTTTAGTTTTTCAAATTAACTTTAACTCGCGCAATACTTTGGCTAAAAGAATTATGAATAATATAAAAATATATAGTTTCCTGCTTGGACTGCCAAATCCACGAGAAATTACTATATCCTCGATTCGAGGAGGAGAAATGAGTTTGGATTTACTGTGTATGCGGAAGGATGTAAAGCTTTTAGAATGGATCAAAAGCGCGTTCTTTTTTATCGAACCCACACGCCTGTCTGTAAAACATGATGCACAATTTATTATGTATCAAACCTTAGGTATTTTGTTGGTTCATAAGATTAAGCACCAAATTAATCAAGGATATAGAAAACAACCCTATGTTGATAAGAATGGTTTTGATTTACTTGTTCCCGAAACCATTTTATCGCATAGACGTCGTAGAGAGTTGAGAATTCTAATTTCTTTCAATTCAAAGACTTGGAATAAAAATCCAATATCTTCGACTGAGAACAATTGTAGTCAATCTTTGGATTTGGATAAAGAGAACCCTCTTAATCTTAATAAAGATAAGAATGAATTAATTAATTTCAAATTTTTTCTTTGGCCTAATTATCGATTAGAAGATTTAGCTTGTATGAATCGCTATTGGTTTGATACAAATAACGGCAGTCGTTTCAGTATGTTAAGGATACAGATGTATCCGCGGTTGAAAAGTCGTTGATAGCCCATTTTTCCTATATATGCTATACCCTACGGGGTATATGAAAGTAAAGAGATTGACACGCCCCACCTTCCATGCCATTCTAATATATAATACGAAGACTAAAACCGCTGAGGTATCAATTAGGCCTACAAATCAATTAACAAAATCTTCTTCATTTTAGGCCTAAATTATGCCATGCAAAAATGAACCCCCTTCCTTCTTTCTTCTTTTTTTCTTTTTCAGAATAAATTAAATTGAAACCTGGATGGATTAATATGACCTGGGTGGATTAATATGAGTTGATAAAATTAGGAGTTCATAAAGAAATTCAGATTATTGTATATAACACATTAAAATTACTATCATTATTATTACTCATCGATAAAATCCGTATCTGTAAAAGTGGAAGAGGGAAAATCTTTTATGGTAAAAAGTGCATTCATTTCGGTTATTTCTGAAAAAGAAAGAAGGGGGTCGGTTGAATTTCAAGTATTCCGTTTTACCAATAAGATACGGAGACTTACTTCACATTTGGAAGTGCATAAAAAAGACTATTTATCTCAGAGAGGTTTGCGAAAAATTTTAGGAAAACGTCAACGGCTGTTGGCTTATTTGGCAAAAAAAAATAGAGCACGTTATAAAGAATTAATTGGTCAGTTGAGTATTCGAGAGGCAAAAACTCGTTAATTGGAAGAATCATTTTAAGTACTTTTTCCTATTTGGTATTTGGATAAACTTCTTTTCACTTTCAGCAATTCATGGAAAAATGAATGGGTAAAAAACTTATGACTGTACCAGCTACAAGAAAAGACCTTATGGTAGTCAATATGGGGCCTCACCACCCATCAATGCATGGTGTTCTTCGACTCATCGTTACTCTAGATGGTGAAGATGTTATTGACTGTGAGCCTATATTAGGTTATTTACACAGGGGGATGGAGAAAATTGCGGAAAATCGAACAATTATCCAATATTTGCCCTATGTGACGCGTTGGGATTATTTAGCTACTATGTTCACGGAAGCAATAACTGTAAATGGGCCCGAACTATTAGGAAATATTCAAGTACCTAAAAGAGCTAGTTATATCAGAGTCATTATGTTGGAGTTGAGTCGTATAGCGTCCCATTTGTTATGGCTTGGCCCTTTTATGGCAGATATTGGTGCACAGACCCCCTTCTTCTATATTTTTCGAGAAAGGGAATTGATATATGACTTATTCGAAGCAGCTACTGGTATGCGAATGATGCATAATTATTTTCGTATCGGAGGAATAGCTGCTGATCTACCTTATGGCTGGATAGAAAAATGTTTGGATTTTTGTGATTACTTTTCAACGGGGGTTGCTGAATATAAAAAGCTTATTACACGGAATCCTATTTTTTTAGAACGGGTCGAAGGCGTGGGCGTTATTCGCGGAGAAGAAGCACTAAATTGGGGTTTATCGGGCCCAATGCTACGGGCGTCCGGAATCCAATGGGACCTTCGTAAAGTTGATCATTACGAGTGTTACGATGAATTTGATTGGGAAGTTCAATGGCAAAAAGAAGGAGATTCGTTAGCTCGTTATTTAGTACGAATCGGTGAAATGACAGAATCAATAAAAATTATACAGCAGGCTCTGGAAGGAATTCCAGGAGGGCCCTACGAGAATTTAGAAATACGACGTTTTGATAGAGTAAAAGATTCCGAATGGAATGATTTTGACTATCGATTTATTAGTAAAAAACCTTCTCCAACCTTTGAATTGGCAAAACAAGAACTTTATGTGAGAGTTGAAGCCCCAAAGGGGGAATTGGGAATTTTTCTGATAGGAGATCTGAGTGTTTTTCCTTGGAGATGGAAAATTCGCCCGCCGGGTTTTATCAATTTGCAAATTCTTCCTCAGTTAGTTAAAAGAATGAAATTGGCTGATATTATGACGATATTAGGTAGCATAGATATCATTATGGGAGAAGTTGATCGTTAAAAATGATAATGGATACAACCGAAATACAAGCTATCAATTCGTTTTCCAGATTAGAATCCTTAAAAGAGGCCTATGGGATTATATGGCTACTTGTCCCGATTTTTACTCTTGTATTAGGAATCACAATAGGTGTACTCGTAATTGTTTGGTTAGAAAGAGAAATATCTGCAGGGATACAACAACGTATTGGACCTGAATACGCTGGTCCCTTAGGAATTCTTCAAGCTCTAGCAGATGGTACAAAACTACTTTTCAAAGAGAACCTTATTCCATCTAGAGGAGATGGTCGTTTATTTAGTATCGGACCATCCGTCGCAGTGATATCGATTTTACTAAGTTATTCAGTAATTCCTTTTGGATACCACCTTATTCTAGCCGATCTTGGTATTGGTGTTTTTTTATGGATCGCTATTTCAAGTATTGCTCCCGTTGGACTTCTTATGTCGGGATATGGATCAAATAATAAATATTCCTTTTTAGGTGGTTTACGCGCTGCTGCTCAATCAATTAGTTATGAAATACCATTAACTTTATGTGTATTATCAATATCTCTACGTGTGATTCGGTGTCGTCTAATTAGGTGAAATACTCAATTGTTCCTAGTTCTTTTCTTTCTAATTTCTGAGAAGAGGGTCAAGGTTAAATAATTTTTTCATCTTTTTTAGGCATCATTTGGGTTGATGAACTAAAGCAGATAGTTATATGAGTGAAAGAAAACGGCTTGCAAATTTGCAGTAAAAAGATTAAGTCTCATTTCCTATGTACAAGAATTAATTATTAATTAAAACTAAATAAAAGCAGGAGAGGCCGGTTGCCCCAAGATTGGTTGCTTAGTTATCATCACTTGAAGCGGGTTTAAATGGGAGGTTGAACAAAATTGAGTGGATGGTTAGAAAGACCAAAATACACAAAGGATTAGTAATGGATATTCTCTAAATAATTTAAGAGGATATTTCTGCCCATAAACGGAATTCGAATTGGGACTTTAAGTTAGTAGAAACGATCAAGAAGTACTACCCACGATTCCGACCTAGAGTATGTTCCTATCCACCAAGTAAGTAAATAACTATCAAGAACGAAGTAATCTTTTATTTGGAGTAAAATCCCTTTTATGAGAAAGGAGAATAGGAACGAAATAAAATAGAATAAAATAATTAAAAAAATCCTTTTCTTCTATCTTTTCGTTAGTTAGAAAGAGAGAACTCTTGGTATGATTCATAAATTAATGGAATGTTGAATTCTTTTTCGTAATTGAAAAAAATAGGTTGAAATACCTATATGATGTTGTTACAAAAAGGTTTTTATTCAAGGATTAAGTTATTGATTAACAAACAAAAATGACATTCCTAAAAAGAAAAGATGAGATTAATTCAGAAGCACCTTTTTTTAATATATATAATATATATTTTTAATATATATTATATTTAATATATTTTAAATAAAAAATATAGCAAACAGAATTCCGTTGGTCTAATTTGGGGAACTTGGGATAAGTTTTGACTCTATCCTACAAAAAAAAAAAACAAAAAAAAATATAAAGATAAAGATACATAATAATTAAATGTCCTTAGATTTATTTGTGACCCTTGAGGAGCCGTATGAGGTGAAAATCTCACGTACGGTTCTGTAATAGTGGTAAGAACAGCGATGTTCTAATCAACTATGATTATCTAACAGTTCAAGTACAGTTGATATAGTTGAAGCGCAGTCAAAATACGGCTTTTGGGGGTGGAATTTGTGGCGTCAACCTATAGGGTTTCTCATTTTTCTAATTTCTTCTCTAGCTGAGTGTGAGAGATTACCTTTTGATTTACCAGAAGCAGAAGAAGAATTAGTAGCAGGTTATCAAACCGAATATTCAGGTATCAAATTTGGTTTATTTTACGTTGCTTCATATCTGAATCTACTAGTTTCTTCGTTATTTGTAACAGTTCTTTACTTAGGAGGTTGGAATCTTTCTATTCCATACCTATTCGGTCCTAAAATTTTTGACATAAATATAAATAAAGTAGGTAAAGTTTTTGGAACAATAATCAGCATCTTTATTACATTAGCTAAAACTTATTTGTTCTTGTTCATTCCTATTGCAACAAGATGGGCTTTACCAAGGTTGAGAATAGACCAACTATTAAATCTTGGATGGAAATTTCTTTTACCTATTTCTCTAGGTAATCTATTATTAACAACTTCGTCCCAACTTCTTTCACTGTAAACAATTACAATATTCTATATTCACCATTTATCTCAAACAAGAGAAAGAAACAAGTCTACAATTTTTTTCTTTATACACATTCACGATATGTTTCCTATGCTAACTGAATTCACAAATTATGGTCAACAAACAATACGAGCTGCCAGATACATCGGTCAAGGTTTCGCGATTACCCTGTCTCACGCGAATCGTTTACCTATAACTATTCAATATCCCTACGAAAAACTAATCACGTCGGAACGTTTCCGGGGCCGAATTCACTTTGAATTTGATAAATGCATTGCTTGTGAAGTATGCGTTCGTGTATGTCCTATAGATCTACCCGTTGTAGATTGGAAATTGGAAAGTGATATTCGAAAGAAACGATTGTTTAATTACAGTATTGATTTTGGAATCTGTATATTTTGTGGTAATTGCGTTGAGTATTGTCCAACAAATTGTTTATCAATGACTGAAGAATATGAACTTTCGAGTTATGATCGTCACGAATTGAATTATAATCAAATTGCTTTGGGTCGGTTACCAACGTCAGTAATTGATGATTACACAATTCGCACAATTTCGAATTCGCCTCCAATATAAATCAAATATAAAATAGTTAAACTTAAACCTCTCAATTCAAAAAAATCCCCAATTAACAATTCAATTTAAAAATAAATTATTTATGATTTAATCAATAATAGTTAATTATTAATAATAATAATAATATTAATAATACTAATAATAATAATATTAATAATAAAATAAATTTTAAATAACTGAAATTAACTATTAAGGTTTAGGTTGGATCTATAAAATAAGGCTTTTCAAAAATAGTTTAAACTTGTCATTTTATTTTTATTCAAAATGTATTTCTATATTTATAGTTCTATATTTATAGAAATATTTATATTAGAGTAATATATATATTTTTTTTCAAACTTTTTTCCAGATATTGAATGATTAGGGCTAATAATACTATATATATCAACCCGCCCGCACCTGTTCAAATTTTATTTATTTAATAGGGAGTTACTTCTTTTTTCCTGGTCAGGTCAATAAAATCATGAAATATTTCGATTTTTTTTATGGATTTACCCGGGCCAATGCATGATTTTCTTTTAGTCTTTCTGGGATCGGGTCTGATATTAGGAAGTCTAGGAGTAGTATTACTTCCCAATCCAATTTTTTCTGCCTTTTCGTTAGGATTGGTTCTTGTTTGTATATCCTTATTCTATATTCTATTGAGTTCTTATTTTGTAGCTGCCGCGCAACTACTTATTTACGTAGGGGCTGTAAATGTTTTAATTCTTTTTGCTGTGATGTTCATGAGTGATTCAGAATATTACAAAGATTCTCGCCTCTGGACTGTTGGGGATGGGGTTACTTCGGTGGTTTGTACAAGTCTTTTTATTTCACTAATTACTACTATTCCAGATACGTCATGGTACGGGATTATTTGGACTACAAGATCAAACCAGGTTCTAGAACAAGATTTGATAAGCAATAGTCAACAAATTGGAATTCATTTATCAACGGATTTTTTTCTTCCATTTGAACTCATTTCACTAATTCTTTTAGTTGCTTTAATAGGTGCAATTGCTGTAGCTCGTCAATAAAAAATCAGCAATTAAAATATTCCATGCTTGTTATATGTGATTCAATCAAATCAATTGAATTGTTATTTAGATTGAAATGAATGAGATTACTAAGGAGTTGCTTAATGATGCTCGAACATGTACTTGTTTTGAGTGCCTATTTATTTTCTATGGGTATCTATGGATTGATCACAAGTCGAAATATGGTTAGAGCCCTTATGTGTCTTGAACTTATATTGAATGCAGTTAATATCAATTTTGTAACATTTTCCGATTTTTTTGATAATCGTCAATTAAGGGGAGAAATTTTCTCAATTTTTGTTATAGCCATTGCAGCCGCTGAAGCAGCCATAGGGCTGGCTATTGTTTCATCAATTTATCGTAATCGAAAATCAACTCGTATTAACCAATCGAATTTGTTGAATAAGTAGTATTAATCAGAAGAATTCGAATATTCGTAAAGAAATGAAAATTTAAGGTATAATCTTCTCTGCAAAGGAAACATAAACAGAAGAAATCAAAGTATTTTGGCCCTTTCTTTTATAATAAAGCAGTCCAGAAGTAAGTTGATTAGAAAAATTCTGATAACTTGTTGATTTACCTGGTATCTAAATATAGGATTTGTTTAGAAGCTTACTAGGTCGAAAATTTATAACGTTTAAAAATGTATAGATCCAATGTCACATTCAGTAAAGATTTATGATACATGTATAGGATGTACTCAATGTGTCCGAGCCTGCCCCACCGATGTATTAGAAATGATACCTTGGGACGGCTGTAAAGCTAAACAAATTGCTTCGGCTCCAAGAACGGAAGACTGCGTTGGTTGTAAAAGATGTGAATCCGCCTGTCCAACGGATTTCTTGAGTGTTCGGGTTTATTTAGGGGCTGAAACAACTCGCAGTATGGGTCTAGCTTATTGATACGTTCCAATAAACTCTACTTGAATCCATTTTATTTATTTTTTTTTTTTACCGACAAGACCCGTGCTCAAGATATTTTTATTTTTGAGCACGGGTCTTTCTGGTCCAAGCGCATCTTGTCTTTACCACGAATTTTTTTCCTTGGTTAACAATAATTGTAGTTTTTCCAATATCTGCGGGTTCATTAATTTTCTTTCTCCCCCATAGGGGAAATAGGGTAGTTCGGTGGTATACTATATGTATAGTTATTTTAGAACTACTTCTAACGGTGTATACATTCTGTTATCATTTCCAACCGGACGATCCATTAATTCAACTATTGGAGGATTATAAATGGATCCCCCTTTTTGATTTCCATTGGAGATTGGGAATAGATGGACTTTCTATAGGACCCATTTTACTAACGGGATTCATCACCGCCTTAGCTACTTTATCGGCTTGGCCTGTTACTCGAGATTCTAGATTATTTCATTTCCTGATGTTAGCAATGTACAGTGGTCAAATAGGATTATTTTCTTCTCGCAACCTTTTACTTTTTTTTCTCATGTGGGAGTTAGAATTAATTCCCGTTTATCTACTTCTATCCATGTGGGGGGGAAAGAAACGTCTGTACTCGGCTACAAAATTTATTTTGTACACAGCAGGGGGCTCCATTTTTCTCCTAATGGGAGTGCTGGGTATAGGTTTATATGGTTCTAATCAACCAACATTAAATTTTGAAACATCAGCTAATCAGCCGTATCCTGTGGTCTTAGAAATACTATTTTATATTGGATTTTTGATTGCTTTTGCTGTCAAATCGCCGATTATACCCCTACATACGTGGTTACCAGATACCCACGGAGAAGCACATTACAGTACTTGTATGCTTCTAGCTGGAATCTTATTAAAAATGGGAGCGTATGGACTGGCTCGTATCAATATAGAATTATTATCTCATGCCCATTATCTATTTTCCCCTTGGTTAGTGATAGTAGGCGCAATCCAAATAATTTATGCAGCTTCAACATCCCTTGGCCAACGGAATTTAAAAAAAAGAATAGCCTATTCTTCTGTATCTCATATGGGTTTCCTAATTATCGGAATTGGTTCTATAACTGATACAGGACTCAACGGAGCTCTTTTACAAATAATCTCTCATGGATTTATTGGTGCTGCACTTTTTTTCTTGGCAGGGACAACTTATGATAGAACACGCCTTATTTATCTTGACGAAATGGGCGGAATAGCTATCACAATGCCAAAAATATTCACCATGTTTAGTAGCTTTGCGATGGCTTCCCTTGCATTACCGGGTATGAGTGGCTTTGTTGCTGAATTGATAGTATTTTTTGGAATAATTACGAGTCACCAATTTTTTTTAATGCCAAAAATACTAATTACTTTTGTTATGGCAATTGGAATGATATTAACTCCTATTTATTCATTATCTATGTCACGTCAGATGTTTTATGGATATAAGCTTTTTAACGTTCCAAACTCTTATTTTTTTGATTCTGGACCCCGAGAGCTATTTCTTTCGATTTCCCTCTTTTTACCCGTACTGGGTATTGGTATGTACCCCGATCTCGTTCTTTCACTATCGGTTGACAAGGTTGAAGTTATGCTATCTAATTCTTTTTCTAAATAGTTTTTTGCTATTCATGATTTGAAAACCTTTCACTTTACAATGAAAAAGTTGTAGAATGAAAAAAGAGAACTTTTCCTTCTCGCAAATTTCTAAAATTTATAGCTAAAAAAAAAAAAGAATTTGAACCCAATATGGGCACGAACCATGCGAATGGAATATTGTATTTGATTCGCATGGTTCGTGCCCATTCGCGTAAATTTTTTTTTATATGTACTATAATGTGAATGTGTAGTGTTCGTAAGATACTTTCGTGAATTCAATTAGATGTTAATGTAAACGAACCATAACTATGTAGTCCTAGTCCTAATAGATTAACCCCAAAATAGCATATCCAAATTATAAGAAAGCCTATAGACGCTACAATTGCCGAATTTGCACCTTTCAGGTTTATATTTGTTCGAGTATGTAAATAAATCGCGAATACGATCCAAGTAATAAATGCCCAAGTTTCTTTTGGATCCCAATTCCAATAGGATCCCCAAGCTTCATTAGCCCATACTGCTCCTGACAGAATACCTATGGTTAAAAAAGAAAATCCTAGACTAATAATACGATAACTCCAATAATCCAATTGCTGAATTAATTGAGATCTGTAATAATTCTTACCCGAAAAAAAAGAAGTAGTTTGGAAAAGATTGCTTCGTTTATTCATGTATTCAATTTCACCACCGAAAAACGACTCTTTTATTAAAAGAGTACTTTTACAAAGAATCTTTCGGTTTTTTCGAAATGTAATGACTACAAGTGCTACTGATAATAATGATCCACATAAAAGGGACGCATAGCCCAATATCATCATAGTTACGTGCATTAATAACCACTCGGATTGAAGAGCGGGTACTAATATTGAAGATTGGTGTATTTGAGTTAAAAGTCCGGAAGTAGCAAAGCCCTGGGTAAAAATAGCACTTGAACCGGTTATTGTGCTTAATAAATTTTTCTTTTTTTTGAAATACGGAACTATATGAATAAGGGAGAAACACCACGAAAGGAAGATTAATGATTCATATAAATCACTTAGTGGAAAATGACCCGAATAAATCCAACGTGTAACTAATAATCCTGTTATACAGGAAAAACTAACTATCAGACCCCTTTCGGATGAATCATACAGTTGTACGATTTCATCTACGCAAAAAAGGGTTATTAAACGAATTGTAATTACGATTGAAACAATAGAAAGGGAAATATGAGTTAATATATGTTCTAAGGTTGAAAATATCATAAAAAAAAAGAAGAGTCTCTTAAATGGAAATTGGGAGTTGAATTGATTATAGGATCTATTTCGCTTTTTTAGAAGATGACATGCCGCCACTCGGACTCGAACCGAGATGCTCTAGCACTGCTTCCTAAGAGCAGCGTGTCTACCAATTTCACCATGGCGGCTTGTCTTGAACTTATAATAGCTTATAAATAAACAATCGTCGAGATTGAAGAAGCCAATTCAGTGCAATATTTTTATTTTCTTTTTCAGAAAAATGAAAATTCAAAATAATACAAAATAATAAATAATAATAGGGATTAGAAGGTTCGTTATTTTAGTTTAGGGTCTTAGCCTCTTGGGGTTTTTCGGGTATTTTCTGTTCTCTTAGAATTGAACTCTTGTAACTAGAAAGAGAAAGTTCTACCCCAAAAATGGTTTTTGTTTTCATTTTTTAATGAACTTTTTTTTCTCATTTTTTAAATTTCAGAAATTTACCATTCTATATTCTATACCATTCTATATTATATATAGTAATTCATAGAAATATATAAAAAAAGGTTAAGTAAGGTTAAATTGAATCTATTACTTTCAATAAAAATGAAATTCAAATAAAAAAATTATCCCCTTTTTTATAGATAGAGAAAAAGGGAGAAAAATCTAAAATTTTTTATCGTAACTCTAACAAACAAATAGTTCGATGGGGAAAAACCCTCTCCCCATCTTGTAAATGAGAAAATCTACTAAAAAAAAAGAAGGATAAACCTCCTTTTATCTTGTATTTATGGGTTTGTCAACAAAAACAAGGAAACTTTTCTATTTTTAGAATTCAGTAAAAAGCTTTATTTATATATATATATTTTTTTTTTTAAATATAAAAGAAGGAATTTAGTGCTATTTCATATTGATTAGTTTAACTCAATAGGAAATTCAAAATTTTGTAGCAAATAGGAAATGGGTCAATTTCATTTTTCGAGTTCATTCGGATTATTGAAATTTTGAATTACTATTACTTATACTACTTATATACTACTTATACTTAATTTACTTAATTTGTTAATTTTTTTGTTGCACAAAAAAACTTTTTGAATTTCCTGTAGAAAGAGATTTCCCTAACGAAAAAGCTTTTAATGCTATCCAATATCCCTTCCTTTTCCAAATATTTTTCCGAATACGCCTTTTTGATGTAGAAATACGTTTTTTTGGAACGGCCATTTAAGATAAAAAGGATTACTTATTGTTTTCGTTGGATGTGAAAGACATCTATTGGTCAAACCAAATCCTTCTTTACTTTTTTTTTGTATTCTATTTATTCTTATTCTTGAATTAATATTCTTTTCGGAAAAAAGAAAGCTAGGGGGGGAAGATATATGAAAATCGCATTTAGAAAAAAATATTTCGCGTACTCTAAATACTATAAATTCTAAATACTATAAATAGCTAAATAGAGAAAGAGCGAAGATATGTGATTTTTTTTTCCATAGAATCGCTGTAAAATAGTTTTTATTCATTCGATTGATTACTATCTTTATTTGATATTCTTTCTCATTAAAGTCTATATCTATAGAATCTGTTACACCGTAGGAATCAAATGAAATCTTAATAAAAAATAAATAAATAAAGAAAGTTAAGAATAAGTAAATAAGTATAAGTTAAATAAGTATAAGTTAAGTATAAGTAAGAAAAGTAATAAAAAAAATTAAAAAACAAAAGAATACATACGATAAATAGAAGAAAAGATACGAAGAGATACGTCCGCCCCCTACATATTTGAGAACTTCTCCTATAAAGAAACTAAGAAAACCAACTCCATTCGTAATTCCATCAATTACTCGTCGATCAAAAAAATGAGTTAATTCTGCCAATGCTCTAGTCCACCCAGTTAGGGATCTTTTATAAAAAGAATCTATATAAGCGCGATTATATGACCAACAATATATGCCATTTAGCATTTTCTCCGAAAAAGGGCCGCTAGGGACCCCTTTAAGAGTTGAATTTATTAAATCCAAATTTAATAAAGAGGAATAAGGAGATTTATATAAAAAAGACGCTATAAATATTCCTAAATAACCTATACTGACTGAAAAAATTGCATCTTTGATAAATTCATACCAATTGGTTGAATTAGTCAACTTTTTATGCAAAAGATTGATCGACGGAGTTAACCATTTAGATAATATATCAACATTGGCTCCCTCTTGATTAAAAGGAATTCCTATAAACCCAACGAACAGAGTAAATAGTCCCAAAACAAGTAGAGGTAATAACATATTATTGTCTGATTCATAAGGATAAGAACCCAGTTTTTTTTTCTCAAAACGAGGAATAGTAATAAATGGTCGTGTCATATTTCTACCATTATCATCAATTCGATATGTTCTTTTTGAAAAAAAGGAATAACTTTTATCATCAGTCATTGCTAATAAACGAACATTTTTATTAATTTTTTTTGAAACCCCCCTACCCCATAGAGATATTGAATAGAAAGGTATTTTATGTTTGCCACTATAATTTTGAAAATAAACATTTAAATGTCCCTCAAAAGTAAGTAAATATATCCGAAACATATAAAATGCGGTTAATCCGGCAGTAACCCAGGCTATTATTGCGAAAATCGTCGAATACAACCAAGTATCATTAAGAATTTCATCTTTGGACCAAAAACAAGCCAAAGGCGGAATACCACACAGGGAGAGTGTACCTAATAAAAAAGCATTTTTGGTAATTGGTACATGTTTTCTTAAACCTCCCATAAGAATCATATTCTGACTTTTATAGGGAGAATAGCCAACAATCCCTTCCATTGAATGAATAACGGATCCGGATCCTAAAAATAACAATGCTTTAGAATAGGCATGAGTAATCAAATGAAATAAAGCACTTCGGTAAGACCCCATACCAAGAGCTAACATTATATAACCCAATTGGGACATTGTAGAATAAGCTAAACCTCTCTTAATGTCTTTTTGAGCAAGAGCTAAAGTAGCTCCTAATAACACAGTTATTATTCCTATTAACGAGATAAAATTCATTATGGAAGGTATAACTATGAAAAGAGGAAGAAGCCGAGCTACAAGAAAAATTCCTGCCGCTACCATAGTAGCAGCGTGTATAAGGGCGGAAATCGGAGTAGGCCCTTCCATAGCATCAGGCAACCATACATGAAGGGGAAATTGTGCAGATTTAGCAACAGCACCGCCAAATAACAGACCAGCACACAAAGTAACAAATAAAAAATTGACCTCGTTATTATAAATTAAGTCATTGAATATTTCGAATAAATCCTGAAATTCGAAACTACCTGTTATCCAATAAAAACCTAAAATTCCTAATAATAAACCAAAATCCCCTACACGATTTGTTACAAAAGCGTTTTGGCAAGCATTTGCTGCAAGAGGTCGTGTGGACCAAAATCCTATTAATAAATAGGAGGACATTCCGACCAATTCCCAAAAAATATAAATTTGTATCAAATTAGAACTAGTAACTAATCCTAACATGGAAGTACTGAAAAAACTCATATAAGCAAAAAATATCAAATATCCTTGATCATGAGCCATATAATTATCACTATAAATAAGAACAAAAATTCCAACAGTAGTGATTAACATTGACATAATAGAAGTAAGTGGATCTAGCAAATATCCGAATTCTAAAGAAAAATCGTTAGTAATGATCCAAGACCATACATATTGATAGCTATAATTGCTATTTATTTGCTGAATAGACAGATTCATTGAAAAAATCATAACTATACTTAACAATAAAACACTATGAAAAGCCCACATGCGACGAAACTTTTTTGTTGCCGTCGGAAAAAGAAGAAGCCCCACCCCTAGTAATATAGCAACTGAAAGTGGGATGAAGAATATGAGCCACCCGTATTGATATGTCTGTTGCATAAAAAGCTTTTTGAATTTCCTAATTTATTGTTTCTGATTGACTGGATCTTACCTTTTTGAAAGGAGTCAAAAAAGGCAAGCTATGAACTAAATTAAACTTTTTTAATTTTTTTTATTACTTTTCTTACTTATACTTAACTTATACTTATTTAACTTATACTTATTTACTTATTCTTAACTTTCTTTATTTATTTATTTTTTATTAAGATTTCATTTGATTCCTACGGTGTAACAGATTCTATAGATATAGACTTTAATGAGAAAGAATATCAAATAAAGATAGTAATCAATCGAATGAATAAAAACTATTTTACAGCGATTCTATGGAAAAAAAAATCACATATCTTCGCTCTTTCTCTATTTAGCTATTTATAGTATTTAGAATTTATAGTATTTAGAGTACGCGAAATATTTTTTTCTAAATGCGATTTTCATATATCTTCCCCCCCTAGCTTTCTTTTTTCCGAAAAGAATATTAATTCAAGAATAAGAATAAATAGAATACAAAAAAAAAGTAAAGAAGGATTTGGTTTGACCAATAGATGTCTTTCACATCCAACGAAAACAATAAGTAATCCTTTTTATCTTAAATGGCCGTTCCAAAAAAACGTATTTCTACATCAAAAAGGCGTATTCGGAAAAATATTTGGAAAAGGAAGGGATATTGGATAGCATTAAAAGCTTTTTCGTTAGGGAAATCTCTTTCTACAGGAAATTCAAAAAGTTTTTTTGTGCAACAAAAAAATTAACAAATTAAGTAAATTAAGTATAAGTAGTATATAAGTAGTATAAGTAATAGTAATTCAAAATTTCAATAATCCGAATGAACTCGAAAAATGAAATTGACCCATTTCCTATTTGCTACAAAATTTTGAATTTCCTATTGAGTTAAACTAATCAATATGAAATAGCACTAAATTCCTTCTTTTATATTTAAAAAAAAAAATATATATATATAAATAAAGCTTTTTACTGAATTCTAAAAATAGAAAAGTTTCCTTGTTTTTGTTGACAAACCCATAAATACAAGATAAAAGGAGGTTTATCCTTCTTTTTTTTTAGTAGATTTTCTCATTTACAAGATGGGGAGAGGGTTTTTCCCCATCGAACTATTTGTTTGTTAGAGTTACGATAAAAAATTTTAGATTTTTCTCCCTTTTTCTCTATCTATAAAAAAGGGGATAATTTTTTTATTTGAATTTCATTTTTATTGAAAGTAATAGATTCAATTTAACCTTACTTAACCTTTTTTTATATATTTCTATGAATTACTATATATAATATAGAATGGTATAGAATATAGAATGGTAAATTTCTGAAATTTAAAAAATGAGAAAAAAAAGTTCATTAAAAAATGAAAACAAAAACCATTTTTGGGGTAGAACTTTCTCTTTCTAGTTACAAGAGTTCAATTCTAAGAGAACAGAAAATACCCGAAAAACCCCAAGAGGCTAAGACCCTAAACTAAAATAACGAACCTTCTAATCCCTATTATTATTTATTATTTTGTATTATTTTGAATTTTCATTTTTCTGAAAAAGAAAATAAAAATATTGCACTGAATTGGCTTCTTCAATCTCGACGATTGTTTATTTATAAGCTATTATAAGTTCAAGACAAGCCGCCATGGTGAAATTGGTAGACACGCTGCTCTTAGGAAGCAGTGCTAGAGCATCTCGGTTCGAGTCCGAGTGGCGGCATGTCATCTTCTAAAAAAGCGAAATAGATCCTATAATCAATTCAACTCCCAATTTCCATTTAAGAGACTCTTCTTTTTTTTTATGATATTTTCAACCTTAGAACATATATTAACTCATATTTCCCTTTCTATTGTTTCAATCGTAATTACAATTCGTTTAATAACCCTTTTTTGCGTAGATGAAATCGTACAACTGTATGATTCATCCGAAAGGGGTCTGATAGTTAGTTTTTCCTGTATAACAGGATTATTAGTTACACGTTGGATTTATTCGGGTCATTTTCCACTAAGTGATTTATATGAATCATTAATCTTCCTTTCGTGGTGTTTCTCCCTTATTCATATAGTTCCGTATTTCAAAAAAAAGAAAAATTTATTAAGCACAATAACCGGTTCAAGTGCTATTTTTACCCAGGGCTTTGCTACTTCCGGACTTTTAACTCAAATACACCAATCTTCAATATTAGTACCCGCTCTTCAATCCGAGTGGTTATTAATGCACGTAACTATGATGATATTGGGCTATGCGTCCCTTTTATGTGGATCATTATTATCAGTAGCACTTGTAGTCATTACATTTCGAAAAAACCGAAAGATTCTTTGTAAAAGTACTCTTTTAATAAAAGAGTCGTTTTTCGGTGGTGAAATTGAATACATGAATAAACGAAGCAATCTTTTCCAAACTACTTCTTTTTTTTCGGGTAAGAATTATTACAGATCTCAATTAATTCAGCAATTGGATTATTGGAGTTATCGTATTATTAGTCTAGGATTTTCTTTTTTAACCATAGGTATTCTGTCAGGAGCAGTATGGGCTAATGAAGCTTGGGGATCCTATTGGAATTGGGATCCAAAAGAAACTTGGGCATTTATTACTTGGATCGTATTCGCGATTTATTTACATACTCGAACAAATATAAACCTGAAAGGTGCAAATTCGGCAATTGTAGCGTCTATAGGCTTTCTTATAATTTGGATATGCTATTTTGGGGTTAATCTATTAGGACTAGGACTACATAGTTATGGTTCGTTTACATTAACATCTAATTGAATTCACGAAAGTATCTTACGAACACTACACATTCACATTATAGTACATATAAAAAAAAATTTACGCGAATGGGCACGAACCATGCGAATCAAATACAATATTCCATTCGCATGGTTCGTGCCCATATTGGGTTCAAATTCTTTTTTTTTTTTAGCTATAAATTTTAGAAATTTGCGAGAAGGAAAAGTTCTCTTTTTTCATTCTACAACTTTTTCATTGTAAAGTGAAAGGTTTTCAAATCATGAATAGCAAAAAACTATTTAGAAAAAGAATTAGATAGCATAACTTCAACCTTGTCAACCGATAGTGAAAGAACGAGATCGGGGTACATACCAATACCCAGTACGGGTAAAAAGAGGGAAATCGAAAGAAATAGCTCTCGGGGTCCAGAATCAAAAAAATAAGAGTTTGGAACGTTAAAAAGCTTATATCCATAAAACATCTGACGTGACATAGATAATGAATAAATAGGAGTTAATATCATTCCAATTGCCATAACAAAAGTAATTAGTATTTTTGGCATTAAAAAAAATTGGTGACTCGTAATTATTCCAAAAAATACTATCAATTCAGCAACAAAGCCACTCATACCCGGTAATGCAAGGGAAGCCATCGCAAAGCTACTAAACATGGTGAATATTTTTGGCATTGTGATAGCTATTCCGCCCATTTCGTCAAGATAAATAAGGCGTGTTCTATCATAAGTTGTCCCTGCCAAGAAAAAAAGTGCAGCACCAATAAATCCATGAGAGATTATTTGTAAAAGAGCTCCGTTGAGTCCTGTATCAGTTATAGAACCAATTCCGATAATTAGGAAACCCATATGAGATACAGAAGAATAGGCTATTCTTTTTTTTAAATTCCGTTGGCCAAGGGATGTTGAAGCTGCATAAATTATTTGGATTGCGCCTACTATCACTAACCAAGGGGAAAATAGATAATGGGCATGAGATAATAATTCTATATTGATACGAGCCAGTCCATACGCTCCCATTTTTAATAAGATTCCAGCTAGAAGCATACAAGTACTGTAATGTGCTTCTCCGTGGGTATCTGGTAACCACGTATGTAGGGGTATAATCGGCGATTTGACAGCAAAAGCAATCAAAAATCCAATATAAAATAGTATTTCTAAGACCACAGGATACGGCTGATTAGCTGATGTTTCAAAATTTAATGTTGGTTGATTAGAACCATATAAACCTATACCCAGCACTCCCATTAGGAGAAAAATGGAGCCCCCTGCTGTGTACAAAATAAATTTTGTAGCCGAGTACAGACGTTTCTTTCCCCCCCACATGGATAGAAGTAGATAAACGGGAATTAATTCTAACTCCCACATGAGAAAAAAAAGTAAAAGGTTGCGAGAAGAAAATAATCCTATTTGACCACTGTACATTGCTAACATCAGGAAATGAAATAATCTAGAATCTCGAGTAACAGGCCAAGCCGATAAAGTAGCTAAGGCGGTGATGAATCCCGTTAGTAAAATGGGTCCTATAGAAAGTCCATCTATTCCCAATCTCCAATGGAAATCAAAAAGGGGGATCCATTTATAATCCTCCAATAGTTGAATTAATGGATCGTCCGGTTGGAAATGATAACAGAATGTATACACCGTTAGAAGTAGTTCTAAAATAACTATACATATAGTATACCACCGAACTACCCTATTTCCCCTATGGGGGAGAAAGAAAATTAATGAACCCGCAGATATTGGAAAAACTACAATTATTGTTAACCAAGGAAAAAAATTCGTGGTAAAGACAAGATGCGCTTGGACCAGAAAGACCCGTGCTCAAAAATAAAAATATCTTGAGCACGGGTCTTGTCGGTAAAAAAAAAAAATAAATAAAATGGATTCAAGTAGAGTTTATTGGAACGTATCAATAAGCTAGACCCATACTGCGAGTTGTTTCAGCCCCTAAATAAACCCGAACACTCAAGAAATCCGTTGGACAGGCGGATTCACATCTTTTACAACCAACGCAGTCTTCCGTTCTTGGAGCCGAAGCAATTTGTTTAGCTTTACAGCCGTCCCAAGGTATCATTTCTAATACATCGGTGGGGCAGGCTCGGACACATTGAGTACATCCTATACATGTATCATAAATCTTTACTGAATGTGACATTGGATCTATACATTTTTAAACGTTATAAATTTTCGACCTAGTAAGCTTCTAAACAAATCCTATATTTAGATACCAGGTAAATCAACAAGTTATCAGAATTTTTCTAATCAACTTACTTCTGGACTGCTTTATTATAAAAGAAAGGGCCAAAATACTTTGATTTCTTCTGTTTATGTTTCCTTTGCAGAGAAGATTATACCTTAAATTTTCATTTCTTTACGAATATTCGAATTCTTCTGATTAATACTACTTATTCAACAAATTCGATTGGTTAATACGAGTTGATTTTCGATTACGATAAATTGATGAAACAATAGCCAGCCCTATGGCTGCTTCAGCGGCTGCAATGGCTATAACAAAAATTGAGAAAATTTCTCCCCTTAATTGACGATTATCAAAAAAATCGGAAAATGTTACAAAATTGATATTAACTGCATTCAATATAAGTTCAAGACACATAAGGGCTCTAACCATATTTCGACTTGTGATCAATCCATAGATACCCATAGAAAATAAATAGGCACTCAAAACAAGTACATGTTCGAGCATCATTAAGCAACTCCTTAGTAATCTCATTCATTTCAATCTAAATAACAATTCAATTGATTTGATTGAATCACATATAACAAGCATGGAATATTTTAATTGCTGATTTTTTATTGACGAGCTACAGCAATTGCACCTATTAAAGCAACTAAAAGAATTAGTGAAATGAGTTCAAATGGAAGAAAAAAATCCGTTGATAAATGAATTCCAATTTGTTGACTATTGCTTATCAAATCTTGTTCTAGAACCTGGTTTGATCTTGTAGTCCAAATAATCCCGTACCATGACGTATCTGGAATAGTAGTAATTAGTGAAATAAAAAGACTTGTACAAACCACCGAAGTAACCCCATCCCCAACAGTCCAGAGGCGAGAATCTTTGTAATATTCTGAATCACTCATGAACATCACAGCAAAAAGAATTAAAACATTTACAGCCCCTACGTAAATAAGTAGTTGCGCGGCAGCTACAAAATAAGAACTCAATAGAATATAGAATAAGGATATACAAACAAGAACCAATCCTAACGAAAAGGCAGAAAAAATTGGATTGGGAAGTAATACTACTCCTAGACTTCCTAATATCAGACCCGATCCCAGAAAGACTAAAAGAAAATCATGCATTGGCCCGGGTAAATCCATAAAAAAAATCGAAATATTTCATGATTTTATTGACCTGACCAGGAAAAAAGAAGTAACTCCCTATTAAATAAATAAAATTTGAACAGGTGCGGGCGGGTTGATATATATAGTATTATTAGCCCTAATCATTCAATATCTGGAAAAAAGTTTGAAAAAAAATATATATATTACTCTAATATAAATATTTCTATAAATATAGAACTATAAATATAGAAATACATTTTGAATAAAAATAAAATGACAAGTTTAAACTATTTTTGAAAAGCCTTATTTTATAGATCCAACCTAAACCTTAATAGTTAATTTCAGTTATTTAAAATTTATTTTATTATTAATATTATTATTATTAGTATTATTAATATTATTATTATTATTAATAATTAACTATTATTGATTAAATCATAAATAATTTATTTTTAAATTGAATTGTTAATTGGGGATTTTTTTGAATTGAGAGGTTTAAGTTTAACTATTTTATATTTGATTTATATTGGAGGCGAATTCGAAATTGTGCGAATTGTGTAATCATCAATTACTGACGTTGGTAACCGACCCAAAGCAATTTGATTATAATTCAATTCGTGACGATCATAACTCGAAAGTTCATATTCTTCAGTCATTGATAAACAATTTGTTGGACAATACTCAACGCAATTACCACAAAATATACAGATTCCAAAATCAATACTGTAATTAAACAATCGTTTCTTTCGAATATCACTTTCCAATTTCCAATCTACAACGGGTAGATCTATAGGACATACACGAACGCATACTTCACAAGCAATGCATTTATCAAATTCAAAGTGAATTCGGCCCCGGAAACGTTCCGACGTGATTAGTTTTTCGTAGGGATATTGAATAGTTATAGGTAAACGATTCGCGTGAGACAGGGTAATCGCGAAACCTTGACCGATGTATCTGGCAGCTCGTATTGTTTGTTGACCATAATTTGTGAATTCAGTTAGCATAGGAAACATATCGTGAATGTGTATAAAGAAAAAAATTGTAGACTTGTTTCTTTCTCTTGTTTGAGATAAATGGTGAATATAGAATATTGTAATTGTTTACAGTGAAAGAAGTTGGGACGAAGTTGTTAATAATAGATTACCTAGAGAAATAGGTAAAAGAAATTTCCATCCAAGATTTAATAGTTGGTCTATTCTCAACCTTGGTAAAGCCCATCTTGTTGCAATAGGAATGAACAAGAACAAATAAGTTTTAGCTAATGTAATAAAGATGCTGATTATTGTTCCAAAAACTTTACCTACTTTATTTATATTTATGTCAAAAATTTTAGGACCGAATAGGTATGGAATAGAAAGATTCCAACCTCCTAAGTAAAGAACTGTTACAAATAACGAAGAAACTAGTAGATTCAGATATGAAGCAACGTAAAATAAACCAAATTTGATACCTGAATATTCGGTTTGATAACCTGCTACTAATTCTTCTTCTGCTTCTGGTAAATCAAAAGGTAATCTCTCACACTCAGCTAGAGAAGAAATTAGAAAAATGAGAAACCCTATAGGTTGACGCCACAAATTCCACCCCCAAAAGCCGTATTTTGACTGCGCTTCAACTATATCAACTGTACTTGAACTGTTAGATAATCATAGTTGATTAGAACATCGCTGTTCTTACCACTATTACAGAACCGTACGTGAGATTTTCACCTCATACGGCTCCTCAAGGGTCACAAATAAATCTAAGGACATTTAATTATTATGTATCTTTATCTTTATATTTTTTTTTGTTTTTTTTTTTTGTAGGATAGAGTCAAAACTTATCCCAAGTTCCCCAAATTAGACCAACGGAATTCTGTTTGCTATATTTTTTATTTAAAATATATTAAATATAATATATATTAAAAATATATATTATATATATTAAAAAAAGGTGCTTCTGAATTAATCTCATCTTTTCTTTTTAGGAATGTCATTTTTGTTTGTTAATCAATAACTTAATCCTTGAATAAAAACCTTTTTGTAACAACATCATATAGGTATTTCAACCTATTTTTTTCAATTACGAAAAAGAATTCAACATTCCATTAATTTATGAATCATACCAAGAGTTCTCTCTTTCTAACTAACGAAAAGATAGAAGAAAAGGATTTTTTTAATTATTTTATTCTATTTTATTTCGTTCCTATTCTCCTTTCTCATAAAAGGGATTTTACTCCAAATAAAAGATTACTTCGTTCTTGATAGTTATTTACTTACTTGGTGGATAGGAACATACTCTAGGTCGGAATCGTGGGTAGTACTTCTTGATCGTTTCTACTAACTTAAAGTCCCAATTCGAATTCCGTTTATGGGCAGAAATATCCTCTTAAATTATTTAGAGAATATCCATTACTAATCCTTTGTGTATTTTGGTCTTTCTAACCATCCACTCAATTTTGTTCAACCTCCCATTTAAACCCGCTTCAAGTGATGATAACTAAGCAACCAATCTTGGGGCAACCGGCCTCTCCTGCTTTTATTTAGTTTTAATTAATAATTAATTCTTGTACATAGGAAATGAGACTTAATCTTTTTACTGCAAATTTGCAAGCCGTTTTCTTTCACTCATATAACTATCTGCTTTAGTTCATCAACCCAAATGATGCCTAAAAAAGATGAAAAAATTATTTAACCTTGACCCTCTTCTCAGAAATTAGAAAGAAAAGAACTAGGAACAATTGAGTATTTCACCTAATTAGACGACACCGAATCACACGTAGAGATATTGATAATACACATAAAGTTAATGGTATTTCATAACTAATTGATTGAGCAGCAGCGCGTAAACCACCTAAAAAGGAATATTTATTATTTGATCCATATCCCGACATAAGAAGTCCAACGGGAGCAATACTTGAAATAGCGATCCATAAAAAAACACCAATACCAAGATCGGCTAGAATAAGGTGGTATCCAAAAGGAATTACTGAATAACTTAGTAAAATCGATATCACTGCGACGGATGGTCCGATACTAAATAAACGACCATCTCCTCTAGATGGAATAAGGTTCTCTTTGAAAAGTAGTTTTGTACCATCTGCTAGAGCTTGAAGAATTCCTAAGGGACCAGCGTATTCAGGTCCAATACGTTGTTGTATCCCTGCAGATATTTCTCTTTCTAACCAAACAATTACGAGTACACCTATTGTGATTCCTAATACAAGAGTAAAAATCGGGACAAGTAGCCATATAATCCCATAGGCCTCTTTTAAGGATTCTAATCTGGAAAACGAATTGATAGCTTGTATTTCGGTTGTATCCATTATCATTTTTAACGATCAACTTCTCCCATAATGATATCTATGCTACCTAATATCGTCATAATATCAGCCAATTTCATTCTTTTAACTAACTGAGGAAGAATTTGCAAATTGATAAAACCCGGCGGGCGAATTTTCCATCTCCAAGGAAAAACACTCAGATCTCCTATCAGAAAAATTCCCAATTCCCCCTTTGGGGCTTCAACTCTCACATAAAGTTCTTGTTTTGCCAATTCAAAGGTTGGAGAAGGTTTTTTACTAATAAATCGATAGTCAAAATCATTCCATTCGGAATCTTTTACTCTATCAAAACGTCGTATTTCTAAATTCTCGTAGGGCCCTCCTGGAATTCCTTCCAGAGCCTGCTGTATAATTTTTATTGATTCTGTCATTTCACCGATTCGTACTAAATAACGAGCTAACGAATCTCCTTCTTTTTGCCATTGAACTTCCCAATCAAATTCATCGTAACACTCGTAATGATCAACTTTACGAAGGTCCCATTGGATTCCGGACGCCCGTAGCATTGGGCCCGATAAACCCCAATTTAGTGCTTCTTCTCCGCGAATAACGCCCACGCCTTCGACCCGTTCTAAAAAAATAGGATTCCGTGTAATAAGCTTTTTATATTCAGCAACCCCCGTTGAAAAGTAATCACAAAAATCCAAACATTTTTCTATCCAGCCATAAGGTAGATCAGCAGCTATTCCTCCGATACGAAAATAATTATGCATCATTCGCATACCAGTAGCTGCTTCGAATAAGTCATATATCAATTCCCTTTCTCGAAAAATATAGAAGAAGGGGGTCTGTGCACCAATATCTGCCATAAAAGGGCCAAGCCATAACAAATGGGACGCTATACGACTCAACTCCAACATAATGACTCTGATATAACTAGCTCTTTTAGGTACTTGAATATTTCCTAATAGTTCGGGCCCATTTACAGTTATTGCTTCCGTGAACATAGTAGCTAAATAATCCCAACGCGTCACATAGGGCAAATATTGGATAATTGTTCGATTTTCCGCAATTTTCTCCATCCCCCTGTGTAAATAACCTAATATAGGCTCACAGTCAATAACATCTTCACCATCTAGAGTAACGATGAGTCGAAGAACACCATGCATTGATGGGTGGTGAGGCCCCATATTGACTACCATAAGGTCTTTTCTTGTAGCTGGTACAGTCATAAGTTTTTTACCCATTCATTTTTCCATGAATTGCTGAAAGTGAAAAGAAGTTTATCCAAATACCAAATAGGAAAAAGTACTTAAAATGATTCTTCCAATTAACGAGTTTTTGCCTCTCGAATACTCAACTGACCAATTAATTCTTTATAACGTGCTCTATTTTTTTTTGCCAAATAAGCCAACAGCCGTTGACGTTTTCCTAAAATTTTTCGCAAACCTCTCTGAGATAAATAGTCTTTTTTATGCACTTCCAAATGTGAAGTAAGTCTCCGTATCTTATTGGTAAAACGGAATACTTGAAATTCAACCGACCCCCTTCTTTCTTTTTCAGAAATAACCGAAATGAATGCACTTTTTACCATAAAAGATTTTCCCTCTTCCACTTTTACAGATACGGATTTTATCGATGAGTAATAATAATGATAGTAATTTTAATGTGTTATATACAATAATCTGAATTTCTTTATGAACTCCTAATTTTATCAACTCATATTAATCCACCCAGGTCATATTAATCCATCCAGGTTTCAATTTAATTTATTCTGAAAAAGAAAAAAAGAAGAAAGAAGGAAGGGGGTTCATTTTTGCATGGCATAATTTAGGCCTAAAATGAAGAAGATTTTGTTAATTGATTTGTAGGCCTAATTGATACCTCAGCGGTTTTAGTCTTCGTATTATATATTAGAATGGCATGGAAGGTGGGGCGTGTCAATCTCTTTACTTTCATATACCCCGTAGGGTATAGCATATATAGGAAAAATGGGCTATCAACGACTTTTCAACCGCGGATACATCTGTATCCTTAACATACTGAAACGACTGCCGTTATTTGTATCAAACCAATAGCGATTCATACAAGCTAAATCTTCTAATCGATAATTAGGCCAAAGAAAAAATTTGAAATTAATTAATTCATTCTTATCTTTATTAAGATTAAGAGGGTTCTCTTTATCCAAATCCAAAGATTGACTACAATTGTTCTCAGTCGAAGATATTGGATTTTTATTCCAAGTCTTTGAATTGAAAGAAATTAGAATTCTCAACTCTCTACGACGTCTATGCGATAAAATGGTTTCGGGAACAAGTAAATCAAAACCATTCTTATCAACATAGGGTTGTTTTCTATATCCTTGATTAATTTGGTGCTTAATCTTATGAACCAACAAAATACCTAAGGTTTGATACATAATAAATTGTGCATCATGTTTTACAGACAGGCGTGTGGGTTCGATAAAAAAGAACGCGCTTTTGATCCATTCTAAAAGCTTTACATCCTTCCGCATACACAGTAAATCCAAACTCATTTCTCCTCCTCGAATCGAGGATATAGTAATTTCTCGTGGATTTGGCAGTCCAAGCAGGAAACTATATATTTTTATATTATTCATAATTCTTTTAGCCAAAGTATTGCGCGAGTTAAAGTTAATTTGAAAAACTAAAAAACGATTTATGAGTAAATCCATTTCTTTTTCTAGCTTACTTTTCTTTCTCTTTTTCATTTTTTGGGGGGAAGGGTCTTCAATATCTTTTTCGTGGTTTGTTGAAGGAACAGATTCAGCATTCCCTTGTTTTTGTACATTTGATCTAAGATCTCTTTTGCTTTCGACCGATTCTTTTTCTTTTTGATCTCTTTTGCTTTCGACCGATTCTTTTTCTTTTTGATCTCTTTTGCTTTCGACCGATTCTTTTTCTTTTTGATCTTTTTGATTTCGATTTTGATTCTTTATTTCTTTATTTGAAACGGATTCCCCTTTTTGTTTTTGGTTTCCTTCGATGTTTTTCTTTTCACTAAGATCATTTTCATTTAGATTCAAATTTAAAAGAAGGATTTTACTTGGTATAACCCACGGTTTTAGTTTATATAGACTATAGCGTAGGACAAATTCTGGGAAGGAAAAAAGTCCCAGGTGTGAGATGGGACGTTTTAGTATTTCTTCATTCATTCCCATCCAATCAAAAAAACCTTTTCGGGGTTTTGGTAAATTGGTTTGGAGCTTTTGCGGAATTTTAAGATAAACAAGCTTTTTTTTATCAATTTTTTCAAAAATTGGATATTGATAATTGTTAGTATCAATATGAGTATTTTCATTACTCGTGATATCCATTCTGATGTAGGACTCAATAATAAGTTGTTGTCTAAGATCCCAATTTGGATTTGGAAAAGAAAAATCCAAATATTTTCTATCGCGATCTTTTTGTCTATAATTAATATTTTCATAATTCTTAATAGGAATAGGGAAACTTCTCCATATATATATATCAGAAAAATTCTCTTTATGAGTGTTGGATTTATAAGAAATATCTTCGTTCTTTTTTAATTGGACTTGCGAGCTTGATTTAGAAATAGGCGAGTCCCTCTTATTTTCATAATTCAAATTAATAGATTTATATGATAACAGATCATATTTAGAGCTTTTTTGAAAATTGTCTGTTTGATTCACTGTTTGATTCACTAAGTAATCTACTTTAGAATTCCTAGAATTACCCCCCTTTATGGACTGAACTTTTTCATATGAATCCCGCTTGGTTTTTTTTTTTTTTTTTCTATAACGTAGATTAATGAAATTTCTCATCTTTTTCCACCTTCTAAACCTTTTAAGACTAGACAAATTGTATTGATAATGTCCCCTTATCCAGTTTTTCCATTTATTATCCGGGCGTTTCTTATGACTTAATTTAGAATCAAGTATTCCTTGTGTTTCAAAGGAATCTTTTATTTCATCCTTAATAAAAAAAGACATTCCATTATATTGAAAAACAGATCTTAATTTGTTACTAACTTGGGTTTGTGATAATTTAAAAAATACATATGCTTGTGACAAATAGGATAAGTCCCCAAAACTATGTAAATTTTTCCTATTTCTAAGAATATTAGTTGAAATAAAGTTAATTATATTTTTATTTTCTCTATTAAGCCTTTCTTCTTTTGTTTCATTAATGGGCTTATCCGGCATTTTTTTTATCGATTCAAAAAGAAATTGTATATTGAGTCTGGTAATATTAATAATAGCTAATAAAATATCTATGTATACTTTTTCAAGGAAAATTTTTATAAAACAATCTAATTGAGAGATTAATCGGACAGTTCTTCTTTTTAATATTTGCCAAATATTTGTTGTCCATTCGAATCTTTTAGCATTATACCCTTTTTCGGTAGGATTAATATATACGCCGGATGAGGTTATTTTTTTTTTTTCTTTTGTAATTCTTTCTATTTTATTTTTAATTGTCCTTGTTCTACCTGTTAGATCCTCCCTTTTTATTAGTGCATAATTTTTCCAATTTTGAGATTGAAATAGACTAACTGATTCATGAATTATTTGATTGCTGCTTCTAGAATCTTTTTCGTTTTTAATTTCATTCGAGTCTGATACTTTTTTTAATCTAAAAATTTGGTTGAATTTTGAGAGTACTTTTTGTTTTAGTATTCTTGTTATAAATACTAACCTTTCAATAATGTCAATAATGAATTTTATTGTTTCTTTTAAAACTAATTTGGTTTTTCCTAATAAATATAAATTGAAATCTAAATACGCCCTTTTTAATTTTTCTATTTTTGGTTGTAGTTCCTTAAAAATGGGGTCAAAAAAAGAATCTCCTTTTCTAATTCTGGGAGAACCAAAAGGAAGGTTAGTTTCCCGTCCCCAAACTGTTAAAAAACAAAACTCATCTTTTTGGTTTTCCTCTTCGATTAGATTTCTATCAGAGGGTCGTATGTGCCAAGGTTTCAGGTAGAAAGGAAATAAGATTTTTATCTGAATACCCTCTGTCCACCCATTTATTGGAAATTCTGTTTCCGATACTTGGATACCATTATGGGTACATTTAACATGCATTTCGCGCTCCCATTCCTGTATATCCTCAAACCATTCAGGAGATTGAAATAATAATATACGTCCAATATTTTTTGCTATTATCAATGAAGGCAATACAATATTCTTTCTAAGAATAGATTGAGTTATTAACGCGAATCCCCTTATTATGTGCCCACATATGATATTATCCCATCCCTCCGATATCTCCATCCGCCTTTCTTCCTCGTTTAGACTATTTTCATTTTTTTTTTTTTTTCCTTCTTCGTCTATATACTCCACGTCTATATACTCCACAATTTCGGATTCTATCCCCTTGTCTGTCCAATTTGGAAAAAAAACTTTTAAAAATTTGGATATATCAAACGGTAGGCGGGGGAGTCTTTTGACTCTATCCAAAAAAAGGGGAGAGTGCGCCTTTGCTTGAAACAGTTCAAAAATTAAAGTTTTACGCCTTTGAGCGCGCATAGCACCTTTAATTAGTCCTCGCCGAAAGTCCGATTGGTATGAATAACTTGGCAAAATCATTTCCTTTATCTCATCTTCTGTATCAGTATCATCACTGCTATTAGAATTGTAATAATTCTGTTCAGGTCCATTTTTTTTATCCTCCTTTTGTTTATGTTGTTTATGCTCCTTTTGTTCATGTTCATTTTTTTTTTCTTCATTTTTTTTTTCTTCATTTTCTTTTTCTTCATTTTTTTTTTCTTCATTTTTTTTTTCTTCATTTTCTTTTTCTTCCATTCTTTTTTCTTCCATTCTTTTTTCTTCTTCTTCGTCTATTTTTTTTTCTTCTTCTTCGGTAAGAATCAAAACCTTTACGTATTTGGCTTTTCTTGAGCGAATTTGATATTCGACTGGCACTGCCCCGTTTTCAATGCCTTCTTGAACTTGTTGGTCAAATTCGGTTATTAATTTGTCTGGCCATCGGGGGACTTTTTTACTGATAATAGAATCTGTAATAGATTCTTCTCCATTAGATTCTGTAATAGATTCTTCTCCATTATATTCTGTAATAGATTCTTTTGCATTAGATTCTGTAATAGATTCTTCTCCATTATATTCTGTAATAGATTCTTCTCCATTATATTCTGTAATAGATTCTTCTCCATTATATTCTGTAATAGATTCTTCTCCATTATATTCTGTAATAGATTCTTCTCCATTATATTCTGTAATAGATTCTTCTGCATTATATTCTGTAATAGATTCTTTTGCATTAGATTCTGTAATAGATTCTTTTGCATTAGATTCTGTAATAGATTCTTCTGCATTATTAGTATGGGTTTTAATGGCATTCAATAAAAATTTGAAAAATCTTTCCTTTTCTTTAGTCAATTTTAGTTGTCTATCAAATTTGCCAGTTAAATTCTCCATTTCGATTAAAAAAGGTTTTTTATCAAATGCATCGGTTTGCCCCTCAAATTCTTGGTAATCGG